TCGAAATAGAACTATAGAATGGTTATTATTGATTATTGTATCATTCCGGTATAATTTTGAAACAGAGACGTTTTTTAAGGCTTCGCAAAACGATTAATTAAACAATTGATACAATTCGATTACTCAATTAGTAGTACCCTAGAGTCCACTCCTTCCCCACACTACGAGTGAAAGGGAAAATGTAAAGACTACCATTAAAGCAGCCCAAGCGAGACTTACTATATCCATGTAAATTATGTCCCCTATCCCTATTAAGGAATTATTCCATTCCATTATTGATCAATAATCATAGTGGAATCAACGGCGCGGAGTCAAAATAGGATTCTGACTTAAGGCGATTGATGAACCAATCCAATGAATTCAATCGTAACAAATACTATATCTTATCTTCTAACTATATCTTATCTTATAATGGAAGATGTAGGAACAGTAAGACCTATTGCTTGTTTTGTTACATTTCTTTCATAAACAAAAAACATCAAAATATACCTATTAAGATAGATAACTATATATCTTATTGGATACCTCTATTTCCTATTCGATTTCGGTCTTATTGTCTTTCTTTCGCAGAAAGAATCAGGAAAAGACTACTATTACATTTTTTTTAATCCCCTGCGCAATGGCAAAGAAAATTTGTTGTTTTTCAACTTTTAGTTTCGTTTTACTCTATTAAGAGCCGACTATCCATCTTGATTGAATGTCTGAGCACTCAGAGTCTCTCGTGAATCTGGACACAAAATATCTTCAGCCCTTTCCACTCCTAGAAACGGATTTCTCGTCGGCCTATCCAATCTAATCCCAGACAGTGTCAGTAGACACTACCTATATTTATACTAAGGTAGTGTAATATAATTAGGAAGTCTTGATCATCTTTCGTTTCGTATAATCCTCTATTCAATCCTAGGATCAAATTAGAAACCCTAAGATTTCTGACCTGTTACTTTCGTATTTCTGAATCCCAGAATTCACTCTTTATTTGATTCAATTGACAAGGTTAATCAAATAAATGGCCCGAACCAATCCTTAAATTAATAAGTGAGAGTTGCTTCATTCTTATTGGTACCGATTTGAGCCGCGCCCAAAACCCATATTTTTAGAAAAAAATGAAAGTCTTTTATAAAACCTACGCATTATAAAAATCAAATATCGACAGGCCTAGTCTAGCCCTCCGCCTCTTCTTCTGAAAAAAAGAATTCGTCGATTAGATCCGCAGGATAAAAAATACCAACTTGTTTAGCAGGCGACACCCGGATTTGAACTGGGGATAAAGGATTTGCAGTCCCCCGCCTTACCACTTGGCCATGCCGCCAAATCCGATAAAAAAAATAGATAAAAAAAATGATCTATATTTTATTATGAATTCTTTTTTATCTTTAATCCCATTCCATTGTACTTATCCCTTTCAAAAAATGAATCCCTATTTTTATTGGATCTGGTTTCGATTATTCTCTTAGATTGATTGTATCTCAAAACAAACACGGCTTTAAAACTCCCCCTTTTTTTGAAACTCAAAGAAAAAAAGATTTCCCCGTGAAAAATTCAGGTCAGGAACCATTCCCTTTTTTCTTTGAATTAGTGAACGGTTATAAAATTTATATCTCAAATTGTGTTTCCTTAATGGCATAAAGGAAAATGGCATAAAAGAAATTGATTTACGACTAATCAATATCAATTATTTTTAAAAATAAATCCTTTTCAATTACAATTTTGAATTATAACAACATATATGTGTATATGTAAACACCAGAACAGAAATTGTTAGACAGAACAGATAGATACCAAGTTGGGTCTCTCTCTTATGCACATATCCCTGTAGAGAATTATCGTTCTTCCTTTTTTTATTGAATATATAGTGAATAGAAAAGCAGATTTCATGCTGAATCCATTTCTTTTTTGGTACCCAATCTGATCATAATATCATAATAATAGGCAGAACTTGGATCAATTCTATACAAGACTCCATAAGCGTAATGGAAGTGGCAGAATTTTTTTTCTTTCGGTAATGTTTTTTCACTTCATTTCCATTTGTACCTGTCGCAAATTCGAACTTGCACCGAAAATGCTCTTCATTCCTCTATCTCGTCTCCATTCATGCGTATGAAATACAGATATGGAATCGACCAAAATTTCCTGTGATTCAGTAAACATAATATACATTCTATCATTGCTAGATCAATTCGGATGGTTAGTTCGACGAGGAGTGATCCAATACAATATGGGATTTTTTCGATCAAGAGGAAATTTAAGATGCTCCGTAATGGGAATGAGAGAATGTCCACAATACCTGGATTTAGTCAGATACAATTTGAGGGATTTTGTGGGTTCATTAATCAGGGCTTGAGGGAAGAATTTCATAAGTTTCCAAAAATTGAAGATACAGATCAAGAAATTGAATTTAAATTATTTGTGGAAAGATATCAATTGGTAGAACCCTTGATCAAAGAAAGAGATGCTGTGTATGAATCACTCACATATTCTTCTGAATTATATGTCCCTGCGG